GAAGCATTTACACTATAGTTAGAATTTTCTGAAAGGTATCTATCTCGGTTTCATATAAAAATTGATATAGAATCTTTGAAAAAGACCTTTCTTCCTAAGAAAGAAAAGACTTACTGTCTTTGGGATCTGATGCTACACCGCTGCTTAATACCTTAGGGGATCGACTTTATTACATAAGTGGATTCCTTACTTTTATCTCATATCATGACATAAATAAGCAGTTCTTATTGGATCGGCATCGGCCCAAAACCTCGCGAATTGGTCTTTACGGTGCTTCCTCTATCAATTAGATCCTTTATCCATAGAATAAACTATCTAGGCATCTCGATTTCTTCATATTTCGACTTCTATGAGGTTTCTTTCTTTGCTACAGCTGATAAAAATCGTTTTTTGCACGATGCATATGTAGAAAGCCTATTTTTTTTCTAGTATTTATTAGTGTATTTGCTCTTTCTTCCCCTCCCCCCTTTTTTTTTTCTTTTCCTTTTTTCTTTCTATAGTAGAGATAGTCGCACGTAATGACAGATCACAGCCATATTATTCAAAGCTTGTGGTAAGAATGGATTTCGTTCGAGTGCCCGAAAATAATATTCTAAAGCTTTTGTATGTTCTCCGTTACTTGTGTGGATAAGGCCTATGTTATAGAGTATATAGCTTCGATCGTAGGGATCAATTTCTAGTCGCATAGCTTCATAATAATTCTGTAAAGCTTCCGCATAATTGCCTTCGGATTGAGCTGACATCCGTTACGGTCGTCATTCGATTCAAAGAATTCTCCGTTTCAGAACCGTACATGAGATGAAAATCTCATACGGCTCCTCCCTTATGTGCATAATGAGAATAGAATAATGGAATCAAAAACAAAAAAGATTGAAATATTCTCATTATGAACTGAGTGGGGCTAATGTTTTTACAAGAAATCTCTAGCCAACCTTCCTGCAAAAGCTTTTTCTTATTCTTAATATCACGCGTGTTGGTACTGGTACTAGATCAAACTGTAAACTCCAACAATTTCTTTGTTCTCAACGCCCCTTAATTTCCAGGAATTAATCACTTCAACAGTCTTCGATGGTTATAAGGGTATCCACAGTACGAACGAGATGGATGTTTGTTATCCCAACCATTCTTCTTAGTCCCGATCCCGATAAGGAAAAGGGGCAGTTTCTAACAAAGTTTTCGTGTTGCTGATTCCTAGACGTAGCGCCTCTTCCCCTATGCCGCCTGTTGGTACTGGTGTAGTAGGGTTGACTTGCAATACAGAACCCATAGGTGTAACCTTTCGCTCAATACTCGAATCGACAATTGAAGCATCTGAGGCTGCAGTAATCGGGGATACACGACAGAAGGAATGGTTTTATCTATAAACTTCACCTTCAATAAGCGTAGATTTTTTCAATAATTTTTTTTCGTTCTTTTCTATCCCGAATCGTCTTTCTTTCTCCTAAGAACGAAAGCGGTAAATAAAAAATAATCAAATCGCACCATCTCTGTAATAGCTAAATGCCTCTTTTTCTCCTGAAGTTGTCGGAATTATTCGTAATAATATATTGGCTACAATTGAAAAAGTCTTATCAATAAAATTTCCATTTATCCGCGATCTAGGCATAGGTAAAAATCCATTCTATAATTCGTTTCATTACCTCTTGTGAGAAAATGATCCCACAAACAAAGAAATTGTACAGTACAAAATAACATAAAAGCAGACGCATTAAAAAAAAAATAGAACGGTCCGTTGATTCGTTCCAATTCATTGATTAAATCAGGCAGAAATATGAGAAAAAATAGGAGCGTCGTTTTTGCAAACACGATATATACTTTTATTGTTTTTAAAAGTTTTTCACAAACAAAAAAATTCTCCTTTTCCGCAGACTCAAAGGAAGAATTTTTTATTTGCTGAAAGAGTTTCTATTTTTCTAGTTAGAATGGATTCGATTGTCCGTACCCATCTAACAATCGAATTTGAACAACTCGCTATTCACGCGAGTTCTCGGTCATAATCGTTGTGTAGGAGAGATGGCCGAGTGGTTCAAGGCGTAGCATTGGAACTGCTATGTAGACTTTTGTTTACCGGGGGTTCGAATCCCTCTCTTTCCGTCCCTTGAGCTAATTCGCCAATGTTACTGACCACAATGTCTCGAAGCAAAAAATAATGAATACCGGGCAGTCAGGCCGTTTTTTGAGATAGATTCTCAATTCCCAGTTTCTGTGATACGTAAAATACAGGAAAGAAAGGGAAAGGGCGGGCAGGGGATAAAAATCTACCCTCGGATCTATGATACATGAATGGGATAAAAAAAACTCCCCGGATCAAACTCCTTACCTTGTATCCCTTTCCTTAAGTTAGGTGAAAGGGGAAATTTATACGAGCCCGTTATTTTAGTTAGGTTTAAGTCTGACGAGAATAATATTCTACGACAAGCAATTCATTTATTTTCAAACCGACCCATTGACTATCTATTATTTGATTGACTAATCCTTTATATTGGAATACGTGAAGAGT